TTGGTATTTTCTTTTATGGTTCATATTCCGGATTAGGTTCATCTCTGTAATAACCAGATGAACTGGGTTATAGACATGAAAGCATAAGAACTCAACGGGACCTACCCCCTCTTTCCTTGTCTGATTCGAGGGGGATCCGTTGAGTTCTTAATAATCATAATATTTTTTTTGTATAAATGTTTCAAAAAAATCCACATTTTCTTATGATTGATGTTTTGAAAAATGCACTTCATTAATTGATTCAGAACATCTTTTACTCCAAAGTATCTGCGAATACTTTAAAAAATGAAAACAAAGAAGGAATCACTCGATTTCCGTTTTTTGGATGACTCACAATTCTATATAGTTCTATATATGGATTTATATCGATTAGATATCATGCAAACCCTTTCTATACTAATAAAATAGAACCTTACTTTCTTTAATCTTAATCTAATCAAAGTTTCCTTTTTTCTATTTTAGAAGTTCATTGAAATTGAAGAAGTTCTATTTGTTCAATAAATTTACCTATATTTTTGTTTGTCCACTACTTAACATGATAAATCGAAAAAAGGTTATGATAAACCGAAAAAAAAAATGGAATCCACGAATAGGAATTTTTGACGAATAGGATCAAGAATCATTATTAATTCGACACAAGAAAGGGTTGTGGAAAATCCCTTTTCTTGTGTCAAAGACTAGGAGACGCACAACCCCCCCCTCCCCTAAACCCTTTGTTCCTTTCATTTATACTTTGGTTTATATTATCCGCTTATTTATCTTTTGTTTTTATTCTATTCAAATATAAAACTACGGATTCATTCTATATCACTTCGATTTGGATTGAAAAAACAAAGAAGAGATAAGTAAAATCAAATAGTCTTCTTCACAATATACACATCATGACCAGTATAAGTAATTCCCGAAATCTGAAAAAAGAAACAAACAAAATTTTTTTGATCATACACAATTACATAATATAATTGCCAACAACAATTTATTTCTTTTTAGAGTTTGATGTTGAAAAATTCGCGGATCTAGAAATTCATTTCGGACAATTGAACTTTCTCAAACTGTTTCTTTTTAAGAACCAAAAAGATTTGTGCAAAAATAACAGATGCCAAGAAGAGCAAAAGGCCTTGGACACGTAATGGATCTTGAAGTACTACTTCTGCATCCCCCTGACCAAATCCGCCCACATTAGGATTACTCGTTAATGGTTGATCAAGTTTGATGGATTCGCCCTCAGAAACAAGAAGTTCCGGCCCTGGAGGGATAATATCAACCACTTGACGCCCACCCGATGCCTCCACTATGGTTATTTCGTATCCCCCCTTTTCTTTTCGTATGATTTTGCTTACTATACCTGCTGCTGTAGCATTATAAACATTATTGTTACTCTTGCTCCCGTCGGGATAAATCTGACCCCTTCCTCTGTTCCCACCTACGTATATGGGATATTTTAAGAAGTGAACATCTTTCTTAGTAGCGGGGTCCGGGGAAAGAATAGGAAAGGTGATTTCACTATATTTCTGACCAGGAACAGGACCTATCACAAGAATATTTTTTTTAGTAGGGCGGTAACTTTGAAAAGACAGATTTCCTATCTTTTCTTTAATCTCGGGCGAAATACGATCGGGCGGGGCTAGTTCAAACCCCTCGGGTAAAATAAGAACAGCCCCCACATTCAAAGCGCCTTTTTTACCATTAGCAAGAACTTGTTTCACTTGCAGATCATAGGGAATTCGAACAACTGCTTCAAATACAGTATCCGGAAGTACCGCTTGTGGAACCTCGATATCCACGGGTTTATTAGCTAAATGGCAATTGGCACATACAATACGGCCCGTTGCTTCTCGTGGATTTTCATAACCCTGCTGTGCAAAAATGGGATAGGCATTTGAAATGGGTGCCTGAGTTATTATATATATCATGAGCGATAGGGAAATGGATCGAGTAATCTCTTTCTTTATCGACGAAAAGGTTTTTTTAGTTTGCATGGTCCAATCATTGATCCCGAAATTTTCTACAATAAAATTAGGTAGGTCGCTAGTAGAGTTCCCTATCTATAATTTTGCTATTTACTGAAATAATTTTTCTGAAACATTGGAGAGATCCCTTGGCTGGGTAGAAAGAATAAGTACTATTTTGAGTGTTTTGCTTATGGACAAAGTAACAAATATTATAATTGGGTCGTTCAATCATTTTTCAGTCATTCATTGAATGATAAATCACTACAAGTGAAGGAGATACACGATTTAAATAACGAAAGATCCAATATTTAAAAATTGTATCTAAAATGACTGGAAAAGTAGAAACAAGACCGGATATAATTTGATCATTATGAGCAAATCCAAAATCCTTGTAGACAGAGCCAATCATTAATTCCCAACCGTGGGGCGAATGGAATCCTATACATAAATCAGTTAATAAAAGAATAGAAAAAGCTTTTATTGTGTCGCTTAAGTTATATAGGAATTCTTGAATCCAAGAGTTAAGAATAACAAGTTCTTCATTACCTAGAATAGAATAACCACTTAGAATAACGAAACAGATTATATTTGTCGAGAAGTGTAAAATTGTATGGATACGATCCTCATTGTGCATCTTGATCAATTGGGTCGTTTCTTTGTAGATTTCGACGCGAAGCTTTTGTAAATGCGTTTCTGGGTATTCCTTTATCATTTCCTCCAAACGAAGGAGTTCCTCCAAGTCTATGAATTTTTTTAGAATACTCTTTTCTTGAATATCATTCAAAAAAATTTCGGATTGCCTAATATTCCACCAATTAGTAATCCAAGATTCCAGACTTTTTTTAAATGAGAGAGAGATCCACCAAGGCAAAAATACTATAAATGCAAGATATAGAAGGGAAATGAATACTTTCTTTTTTGCCATTTTTCGTCTGTGAATTTTTGAAGTTTAAATGAACTCACCCCATGCGTCGACTCTATATGATACTAATATTTCTATCAAGCATAAGTTATATCCCAAGTCATCGAGCCCATTAATCTATTGCGAGGTTTTTATTTGTGATGCAGTATAGCGGTTAGGTTAGTCCTTGAATCTAGAAAGAATACAGAAATAGAATAAGAAAGAGCCCACTTCAAATTAATATTAGTTGGATTTCGAGACGAAAGAACTCCCGTTCTATTAAAAAAAATATCAAATATTAAAATAAAAAAAATTATGGACACAAAAAATTTCGTTTTAGGGTTGCTTCGTATACGTTTACTTTGGCTCGAATAGGCGTTCAGAACAAACTTCCGTTAAGTTATGGTATAGAAAAAAAAAGAGGGTTCTTGAGTTTTTTCCCTCTTGCAAAGTATTCATTTTTCAGTTCCTTTTTTCAAAATACTTCAATTGGTACGCGCAAGAAATAGGCCAATTCAGCAGCTTTTTGCTCAATTTCTCGTGGAGTCAAATTCTCATCAGTACGCGTCAAGGGAATGGCCCCCTGGCCTCTGATTTCCATATAAAGGACCCGACGAGCAAAAAGACCCTCTTTATTTTCTATTCTGATGGACTGAATATCTTTCATAAGGAATCGCAGAAATATGCGACGGTTTTTTCCAGGAAATCCCCAACGAAAAATACACACTATGCCCTCTTTTATATCGAATCGATCATAACCACTACCTACATTCCACGAAATTGTGCACCACAAGTAGGAGCTAATAAAAAGACCCGCGATCCCATAGAAAGACATCACGATCCCCTGCGGAAAAAAATTTATTTGCTGAGAAGGAAATAAAGATATAAAATTCCTACCAAAATAACTGGAGGTTCCAACCAATACAAACCCTAATGAACCTAAAAAAAGAATAAGGGCCCAACCGAAATTACTAATTTTTCGAGATCCCGCTATAAGTTCTATCCATATACGTTCTGATCGCCAACTCATACTCTCACTAGACCTAGTTGCATTTTATTGGAATTGGAAGAATAACAAAAATAAATTTGATTTTACTTTTTTTGTTTCCGAAGTAACTCTCATCAACCAGCACTACTATGATGTGAACCTTTTAGAAAAATTCATCGAATTGCTTAGATCCAAACTAAAATAATAACATCTCTTTCATATGATTTCCTATAGATATCCACATATAGATATATTGACTTTCCATTTCCGAAATTCTCCCCGATACCGATCCATTTGAAAATTGTTAGAATTCATTTACCCATATATCATGTTTACACATACATAAGAGCTTAGGCTCGAAAGAAGCCACATGTTATACCATATTCTACTAAATAGATATGGGTGTTATGATCAAAGTCAGTTTTGAAAAAAAAAAATGGATAAGAGTTGTCCCTATAGTATCTAAAAAATCTTGTTTTTTTGAACATGAAGAGATAAAGAAACCATTGCAATTGCCGGAAATACTAAGCCTACTAAAGGCACAAAAATGGAGGGAAAGTTGTTGAAAGCTATCATTGAATGGGTACCTCGATTTAATATTTGTACCTGTTATTTTTATTTATTGTTTTATATTAAATTTTTTTTTTAACCTTATATTGTTATAAAGATATTTTATATATAATAATTATATTATACTAATATTATACTAAGTATACCTAAGTGAGTATATACCTAAATAAGGAGTATATAAGTATATGTTTTAATAATTTTTTTTTACTAAATGCCTATAAAAAAAATGTGTAAATAAAAAATATGTAAATAAACGGACTTATTCACCCTTCTACACGTTTCTACACGAAATATATGTATGATAATACACCTTTTTATTATTCATATTAATAGTTATTTTGTGCTCTTGTCTTATAATTTAATAATTTTCATTTTTAAAAATTTATTCCGTTTTATTAATTATTAAATTAATTAATAAATTAAAAATGAAGACTCTACTCTACAGCTCTACTTAATCTAAGTTTGATTCAAAATCGAAGTTTGATTCAAAGGAAAGAAGGCATGTAGCCGAAATAATTCACTCAGAACGCCCTTTAAAGGATTACGTGGTACGATTGGATCGAATAAGCCCTTATGGAATAAATATTCA